ATCTTTGTTCAAGCCGATTCCGTAGTAATACGATCAGCTAAGCCTTATTTGGCTACCCCGGGAGCAACCGTTCATGGCGATTATGGGGAAATCCTTTATGAAGGAGATACATTAGTTACATTTATATATGAAAAGTCGAGATCTGGGGACATAACGCAGGGTCTTCCAAAAGTGGAACAAGTGTTAGAAGTGCGCTCGATCGATTCAATATCGATGAATCTAGAAAAGAGGATTGAGGGTTGGAACGAATGTATAACAAGAATTCTTGGAATTCCTTGGGGATTCTTCATTAGTGCTGAGCTAACTATAGTGCAAAGTCGTATCTCTTTGGTCAATAAGATCCAAAAGGTTTATCGATCCCAGGGGGTGCAGATTCATAATAGGCATATAGAAATTATTGTACGGCAAATAACATCAAAAGTATTGGTTTCAGAAGACAGAATGCCTAATGTTTTTTCACCCGGAGAACTAATCGGATTGTTACGAGCAGAACGAACGGGACGCGCTTTGGAAGAAGCGATCTGTTACCGAGCCATCTTATTGGGAATAACAAGAGCATCCCTCAATACCCAAAGTTTCATATCTGAAGCAAGTTTTCAAGAAACTGCTCGAGTTTTAGCAAAGGCAGCTCTCCGGGGGCGTATCGATTGGTTGAAAGGTCTGAAAGAGAACGTTGTTTTGGGGGGGATGATACCTGTCGGGACCGGGTTCAAAGGATTAGTGCACCCTTCAAAACAACATAATAAGATTCCTTTGAAAACCAAAAAAAAGAATCTATTCGAGGCGAAAATGAGAGATATTTTGTTTCACCAGAGAAAATTTGTTGATTCGTCCCTTTGACAGAATTTCCACGATACATCATAACAATCATTTATAGGATTTACTGATTCCTAAGAAGGGAGTAATTCCTTTCACTTCATTTTTTTAGTAAAAGTTCTTGCGGCTCCAGCTGGATGACATTCAATATCATGTACCCATGTTCCTATACGTATATCGGCTAATGGTATGCAATTCCCTATTTTAAAATTAAAAATTTAGATCAAGTATCTCGTATCTATAAGCAGGGGGGCGCGGCCAAGAAACAGCTAGCGGACTGCCCCCTTCCTTCCATTCGGCCTTTCTTCGCTGTGTGAACATATGTATGGGCAGGTCGCAATAAAAGTGGCTAGTCGAAAGTTTAGACCAATCGCAATTTATCACCATCTTGCCCGCTTCCAATTGATGACTGGCTATTATATAAGTGTTGACCTAAGCCCCTGTGCTGGCTCGGCTCCCGAGAACCGTACGTGAGTTGCCTCGTACGGCTCTTCCTAAGAACTAAGAACTTGAAGCCCCTCTCTCTTAATATAAAAAAATGAATTTACAAGCCCTTTTCAAAAAGCTTTCGCCCTCCGGGGGCTATTAGAGAAGCAGCTTCGTTCCTTGACTTCTTTGCTGAGTCAAGCTTCCTTGTTCCTTAGTGTAGTCTCGGTCCATAGTTTAAGACTCCGCCTAGTCTATATCCACAGCTGACCTTAGTCCGTACTTACGCCTTTCCCTTTGTATTTGTATACGGCTAAGTGTTACTTTGTAACCTTGTTACTGTAGCATAGGCTTTCTCGGGCTTTCGTCCCTTCGCCTATAGACGGCGGCTTGGCTTCGATATCGCTCATGACTTAGTGTATAGAGCCGTGTAGTCGTCGGTTTTACACCACAATGCTTTATGATATAGTGGTCGGCCTTTCGAATGCCTCCTTCCTTACTTTTTTTTCTGAGGAAGCCCCTTACGACTATAATATAAAGAACAGGGGGCTGTTCACCTTTGGGAAGTTAGCTACTTAAGTACTACTCATAAAGTAAGGGCGAACGGCATTCTGTTCTACAGCTACTTAATATTCTACAGCTATTAATAATATATATATTCTACAGCTATTAATAATATATGCTATTAAATTAATATTGATTTATTTATTATATTTATTATTATTATATTTATATAGTAAATTTATATAGTAAATATTTATATACTAAATATAAATAGTAAGTATATAAGTATAATACTAATAAGTATAATCCTAATAATAGTACTACTAATAGTTGTAATATGAACAGGGCTCACGGGCCGGGACGTCCGGCAGAATGCTTGGCCTCCTGCGCTGGAAGCGACACCCGAAGGGTGCGCTTCTGGCAGTTAGCTTCTAGCACTATATAATAATAGATAATAATAAGTATTGGGCATTCTGAGCTGGAAGGGGGCAAGCAAATGAAATGAAGGGAGGCATTACGGGTCGACTACAAGAAGCAAAGCTTCGTAGACTCTGCAAGTCGCTTATAGAATGCCGACTACTATTTTCCACTTAATACTTAATAAGGGAAGGGGGGGGAAGCGAAGCTTAGCGAGCTTTAAAGGTTAGCTCGGTTCTCGCCTGGATCGATTAAGTAGCTCAGGGCAGCCCCTTGGTATGCTAAGATTAGTATTACGCGATTAATCCACTCACTTGGCTAGAAAGAGAGCTTCTAGCAAAGAGTTCAATCGATAGCTTGAGAAAGAAAAGGGAATTTTTCTTAAAAGTCTGCGAGGCATGGAAGCCCAAGCAGATGAGAACTTTTTATTCATTAATAATTAATTAATTAATAGCCGTTACATACATGGGAAGTACGCTCACTTGCGCACGCATAAACAAAGGAGCCAAACAACTAAACACTACATTAGAAAGTTAACTAAAATAAAAACATATTAAAGACGTAGAACAACATGAAAAATAACAAAGAAAGCCATGCAAGACTACTTATTTAAATCTTAGAGATCTTCTAGTTTCGATTTCCCCTACGGTTGTTCTGGGCCCCCTGCACAATGAGCGCATCCCTTTCTTCAAGCAGCTCCCTCTTCCTTTCATCAAGCTCACGAATGCTATCCCAAATTGCTAGCATCCTTCTCGCAATTTCTTCAGGATCTATGGGAGGCATGTGCTCCCAGAAGAGACCCAGAAGTTGCTCCTGCTGGAGCTTGGCGTTCGCCACGCGTTGGATTGCTTGATCTATTTGATAAAGTCTTGATACGGTAGCTGGATCCATCTCCCTTTGGTTTGCCAAATAGAGAAAGAAGCTTCTATTTATAGGCGTTGGAGGCCCTTATATTATGTATTATGCTTAAGGCCTTTCTTATTATTAGTAATAATTCTTGTCTTGGTTCCGTAACATGGTTCAAACCTGGCTTTTCGTGAATATGGAACCCCATCCACTAGATTTTGCTGAATAATTGCCCTTTCCCCGTACGGATTTGAGTACGAAAGGCCCACCCCAAAGAGCGAATAGGACTTTCTTTTTCGCGGGTATCGCCACGCGGCTTAATCCCGATCACTCCTTCAAGCAATAATAGAGCGAATCCGTCAGAGAGTACTCCCCTTTCTTAAGAGATAGAGCAATCGTCACTCGACAGCTCAAAACTGACCAGTACAAAACCATGCGAGCTGTCCTCGTTTACGTACCCCACTGGCACTAGCCTAACGTCCTGCCTACTCGTCTTTAACTGGCTTATTTGTACCCAGCTACATGGTGGAAGTCCCCTCGGCCAATCGTCACTCGACAGCATAGTCCTTTCCTACCCCAAGCCAGTACACCCACTACTCCCCCTACACTATTCCTCTCTACAGGCCCTTTTTCTCTCTCTCTCCTCCTAAAAAGAAATAAACCTCCTCGCACCTCTCCAGGATGACGTCTTACAGATCCGGCCAGCTCGACACTCACCTTCCACACTTAGTATGGACTTAATTAAGTTAAAGCCCTTACGCTTTCTGGATAAGGAGAGTTTTTTAGTTACGTGCTCTTTCCTGAGCTAGAATTTTTCAATAACCTTTTCCTTGTTCGTGACATTATGAGAAAAATTTGCATTTTTCTCTCCTTCCTCTGAATAGTGATCATGGGACAGACCAGAAATCAGTCAGCATATCTAGCTCGCATTTAGGATACCTCAGATGTAAGAAACATCATTTAATTGCCAACAAGTACCACAAATTAAAATCAAGAACATTATTGTCAACGGAGATTATTATATAAAAATAACCTGCATTTGTGGTTTCCTCTTTCCATAAACCAGTAAAAGAAATGGGGGGAGCGAAGGAAGGGGAAGCTTGGATTCTGAAAATGGGGCTGGTTGTTTTCCATGAGATGGCGCTAGGGTTACCAGTGGGAACGACCGAGACCTACTTTAGAGAGGTCTTTGGCTTGGACATGACGTTTGCTTGATATTGGGCGGAGTGGGCTTACTTGGAAGCGTGAAGTGAGATATCAGATCGGACGCCCATGGTTATACCGGCTACACACCTTATCTTCTTGCTTTCTCAATCCGACCACATCAAGTAGAGACTAAACATCCATTATTTCATAGTTTTATGTTATTAATCCACCGTAGTTGTCTAGTTCACTTGTAAAACTAGTTAATCTATTAATTGACTCTATAGGGTAATACCTGGCCGATGCTTACACACCTCTAAAACTTTCCACAAAAGCCTCCGCTATGAGGTCAACTTTATGTAGGCAGTATACATAAGTTGGTAATCTAGAGTGATTCTGGTTATTGAGATATCCCTCTGTCGAACACATGTAGAATGAATTAGTGTTTTTCCTTTATAGGAAGCTGGAGATTGTATAAATCATGGTATGGCTGGAGGTGGTGATACTCATATACATGACAAGAGTACCACAAAAATCAAAATATATTAGAATATGTACCCTACCTATCTTCATCCAGAAAGATACGAAAATATGTACCATACAAATGACCGTCAAATTTGTGTAGATACCTATCGTCGTTTTCATATTATGGAAGGGTATCTCTAATGAATAGATAATCTAAATGAAAAAAAAAATGGAGAACAAGGCTTGGTTGAAATATTTATCTGAGATTGAAAAACAACAGATCCTCTCTCTATGTAAAGACTTCGATGATCAAACTTTGCAGGATAAACTGACAGATTCCCAGGATAAACTTACCGTTTCGTCTTCTTCTAATAATACTAAAA